ACCCTATCGCGGACGAATCAAAAAATTGTTTTCACTCTCAATTATAAATGAAATTTCTATAAAAAATTATATAGAAAAGTTTTGTATAAATAAGATTCATAGTATCCTTCTTATTATTAATCGCCTAGAATTTGAACAGAAACTAAATCCATTTGATAGAAAAGCATGCGCAAAGCAAATTTATTATTTATTGAACTTAATCAATGAATTTGCTGTAAAATCAACATCAAGTTTAAATTTTAAAAGACCCTTTTTAGTTCCTGAACACGAACAAGTAAGAATTGATTCAGAAGATAGAATAAAAATTTTCAAATTTTTATTTGATGCAGATAGAACTCTTCCCAACGAGAAAACGAAAAAAAAAAAATCTATTGCACTAAAAGAAATCCATAAAAAAGTCCCTCGGTGGTCATACAAATTAATTAACGATTTGGAACAACAGGAGGGAGAAACTGAGGAAAGTGTGGTAGAAGATCATGAGATTCGCTCAAGAAAAGCCAAACGTGTAGTTATTTTTACTGATAACCAACAGAATACTGATACTGATACTTATAATAATACCCAAGAAACTAATAATACTGATCAAACAGACGAAGTAGCTTTGATACGTTATTCACAACAATCAGATTTTCGTCGAGACATAATCAAAGGCTCCGTGCGTGCTCAAAGACGTAAAATAGTTACTTGGAAATTATTTGAGGCAGATGTGCATTCCCCCCTTTTTTTGGACCGAATAGACAAATCCCCCCTTTTTTCTTTTGATATTTCCGAACGGATAAACCTAATTTTGAGAAATTGTATGTGGACAAACGCAGAACTCAAAATTTCGGATTATAAAGAGAAAACCACAGAAGAAAGTGAGAAAAAAAAAGAAGAGGATAAAAAAGAAGAAGACAAAAGAAAGGAGAAAGTACGTATAGAAATAGCGGAAGCCTGGGATAGTATTTTACTTGCTCAAGTAATAAGAGGTTTTTTGTTAGTAATCCAATCGATTCTTAGAAAATATATTATATTGCCTTCATTGATAATAGTTAAAAATACCGCCCGTATGCTATTATTTCAATTTCCCGAATGGTCCGAGGATTTAAAGGATTGGAATAGAGAAATGCATGTTAAATGCACCTATAATGGCGTTCAATTATCAGAAAAAGAATTTCCAAAAAACTGGTTAACAGACGGTATTCAGATTAAGATTCTATTTCCTTTTCGTCTGAAACCTTGGCACAGATCTAACCTACGAGCCCCTTATAACGATCCAATGAAAAAGAAAGATTCCAAAAATGATTTTTGTTTTTTAACAATTTTTGGAATGGAAGCTGAATTCCCTTTTGATTCTCCCAGAAAACAACTTTCATTTTTTGAACCTATTTTTAAAGAACTCAAAAGAAAAGTTTTAAAATTGAAAAAGAAATGCTTTCTAATTCTAAGAATTTTAAAAGAAAAAACAAAATTGTTTCTAAATGTTTCAAAAGAAACAAAAAAATGGGTCATTAAAAGCATTCAGTTTTTAAAAGAAATAAAAAAAGAACTCTCAAAAATAAACCCAATTCTCCTGTTTGGATTGAGAAAAAGAAAAGTATATGAATTTGAATTGAGTAAAACTAAAAAAGATTCGATAATCAGTAATTTGATGATTCATGAATCGTCCATTCAAACTATACCTCGGGATTGGACAAATTTTTCATTGACAGAAAAAAAAATGCAGGATCTAACTGATAGAACAAACACAATCATAAATCAAATAGAAAAAATAAAAAATGAAAAAAAGGGGGGATTTCTAATTCCAGATCGAAATATTAGTTCTAACAAAATAAGTGATGATGATAAAAGGTTGGAATCACAAAAAAATATTTGGCAGATATTAAAAAGAAAAAATGTTCGATTAATCCGGAAATCACATTATTTTTTTAAAATTTTCATTGAAAGGATATACATAGATATCTTTCTGTGGATCATTAATATTCCTAGGATCAATACACAACCATTTCTTGAATCAATAAAAAAAATTATTAATAAATACATTACCAATAATGAAACAAGTCAAGAAAAAATTGATAAAACAAATCAAAGTTTAATTCACTTTATTTCGACTCTAAAAAAGGCACTTTATAATACTAATATTAGTAATAAGAATTCAAATAATTTTTGTGACTTATCCTACTTTTCACAAGCCTATGTATTTTACAAACTCTCACAAACCCAATTTATTAATTTCTATTTATATAAGTTAAAATCTGTCTTTCAATATAATGGAGCAGCCCTTTTTATTAAAAATGAAATAAAGGATTCTTTTGTTGGAACACAAGAATTGTTTCATTCTCAATTAAAACATAAGAATCGTCAGAAGTCTGGAATGAATCAATGGACAAATTGGTTAAGGAATCATTATCAATATGATATATCTCAGATTAGATGGTCTAGACTAGTAACACAAAAATGGCGAAATAGATTCAATCAACACTGTATGAATCAAAATAAGGATTTATGCAATTCATCTAAAAAAATGAAATTTATTCACTACGAAAAACAAAATAATTTTGAAAAGGCTTCATTACTGAATCAAAAGGAGAGTTTTAAAAAACAATATAGATATGATCGGTTAGCATATAAATCTATTAATTCTGAAGATACGAAGTACTCTTCAATTTATGAATCGCCATTTCACGTAAAAAATAACCAAGAAGTTTTTTCGAATTCCAACACACATAAACGAAAATTATTTAATATGATGGAAGGTATTCCTATTATCCCTATCAATAATGATTTAGTACAAGATGATATTAGAGATATGGATAAAAATATGGATAGAAAATATTTTGATTGGAGAATTATCCATTTTTGTCTTAGAAAGAAAGTCGATATCGAAGCCTGGATAAATATTGATACTGACAGTAATAAAAAATCTACTAAGGCTAAGCTTAATAATTATCAAATAATTGATAAAATAAAAAAGAAAGATCTTTTTTACCTCACGATTCATCAAGATCAAGAAATCAACCTATCCAATCAAAAAGGGTTTTTGGATTGGATGGGAATGAATGAAGAAATATTAAATCGTCCCATATCAAATCTTGAACATTGGTTCTTCCCAGAATTTTTGATACTTTATAATTTGTATAAAACTAAACCCTGGTTTATACCAATAAAATTACTTCTTTTAGATTCTAATATAAATGAAAACGCTACTGATATTGAAAACAAAAGCATCGCTGGAAATAAAAAAAGAGATCCTTTTATATCCTCCAATGAAAAAAAATCTCTTGAATTAAAAAAACGAAATAAAGGTCAAAAAGAATCCGCGGACCAAGCAAACCTTGAATCCGCTCTTTCAAACCAAGAAAAAGATGTTGAAGAAGATTATATGGGATCGGACATGAAAAAACATAAAAATAAAAAGCAATACAAGAACAATACAAAAGCGGAGTTTTATTTCTTGCTAAAAAGGTATTTGCATTTTCAATTGCGATGGGATGATATTTTAAATAAAAAAATAATCAATAACATCAAAGTATATTGTCTCCTGCTTAGACTGATAAATCCAAGAGAAATAACTATATCCTCTATTCAAAGGGGAGAAATGAGTCTGGATATTCTGATGATTCAGAAAAATTTAACTCTTACAGAATTGATCAAAAGAGGAATTTTTATTATTGAACCGATTCGTCTATCTATAAAAAATGATGGACAATTTATTATGTATCAAACCGTTGGTATTTCATTGGTTCATCAAAGTAAACACCAAATTAATCAAAAATACCGAGAAAAAAACCATGTTGATAAGAATTCTGATGATAAGAATTCTGATAAAGTCATTACCAAATATCAAAAGATGACTGGAAATAGAGATAAAAATAATTATGATTTGTTTGTTCCTGAAAATCTTTTATCACCCAGACTTCGGAGAGAATTTAGAATTCTAATTTGTTTCAATTCTAGGAATAGAAATAATATGCATAAAAATTCAGCATTGGGGAATGGGAATAAGGTAAACAGCCAGGGTTTGGATAAAAGCAAAGGATTAAAAAAAAAACTTATTAAATTAAAGTTATTTCTTTGGCCCAATTATCGATTAGAAGATTTAGCTTGTATGAATCGGTATTGGTTTGATACCAATAACGGCAGTCGTTTCGGTATGGTAAGGATACATATGTATCCGCGATTGAAAATTTATTACTAGTCCATTTTTGCTTTGCTATATTTCCCATCCCATATCACAGCGGGTCTATGACGACAAAGAGGTGCACACATCCATTGTCTTACATTACATTCTGATACATGATACTAATTCAATGACCTATCAATTCGATCTAGAAATGAATCAATAAAACCTTCTGATTGTAGGACTAAGTTTTTATCTTTTGGGAGTGCAGAAAACAACCACCCTTTTGTATACCTTTTCAAATGTATACCTTTTCAAATCGAATTTAAAAATGAAAATCGGATTGATTCAATTTTATTTAAAAAAATCCAAAATTTATAACGAAATTAAGATTATTGTCTATACCAAACTAAAACGAGTGACATTATTATTACTGATCAATAAATATATCTATCAACAAAAATATCTTAAAAAAGGAGGGGGTTTCATTTTATGGTAAAAAATTCATTCATCTCAGTTATTTCACAAGAAGAAAAAGAAGAAAACAGGGGATCTGTTGAATTTCAAATATTTAGTTTCACCAATAGGATACGAAGACTTACTTCACATTTACAATTACACAAAAAAGACTATTTATCTCAGAGAGGTCTACGTAAAATTCTGGGAAAACGCCAACGACTGCTATCTTATTTGTCAAAGAAAAATAAAATGGGTTATAAAGAATTAATTAATCGGTTGGATATTCGGGAATTAAAAACTCGTTAATTTGAAGAGGCATTTTGAATTATTTGATTTATTAGATCTTGAATTTGAATGAACTTTTTTTAATTTTCAGAAATTCATGAAAGAATGAATTAAGGAAAAACCTATGAATATACCAGCTACAAGAAAAGACCTCATGGTAGTCAATATGGGTCCCCACCATCCATCAATGCATGGTGTTCTTCGACTTATCATTACTCTAGATGGTGAAGATGTTATTGACTGTGAACCAATATTGGGTTATTTACACCGAGGGATGGAAAAAATTGCGGAAAACCGAACAATTATACAATATTTGCCTTATGTAACACGTTGGGATTATTTAGCTACTATGTTCACAGAAGCAATAACGGTAAATGGACCGGAACAGCTGGGAAATATTCAAGTACCTAAAAGAGCCAGCTATATCAGAATAATTATGTTGGAGTTGAGTCGTATAGCTTCTCATCTGTTATGGCTCGGTCCTTTTATGGCGGATATTGGTGCACAGACTCCTTTTTTCTATATTTTCAGAGAAAGAGAATTAGTATATGATCTATTCGAAGCTGCCACCGGTATGAGAATGATGCATAATTATTTTCGGATCGGGGGAGTAGCGGCTGATCTACCTCATGGCTGGATAGATAAATGTTTGGATTTCTGCAATTATTTTTTAACAAGGGTTGCTGAATATCAACAACTTATTACACGCAATCCAATTTTTTTAGAACGAGTCGAGGGGGTAGGCATTATTGGTCGAGAGGAAGTAATAAATTGGGGTTTATCGGGACCAATGCTGCGAGCGTCCGGAATACAATGGGATCTTCGTAAAGTTGATCAGTATGAGTGTTACGACGAATTTGATTGGGAAGTACAGTGGCAAAAAGAAGGAGATTCATTGGCTCGTTATCTAGTCCGAATTGGTGAAATGATAGAATCCATAAAAATTATTCAACAGGCTCTCGAAGGAATTCCGGGGGGGCCATATGAGAATTTAGAAATCCGATACTTTGATAGAGAAGGGAATCCAGAATGGAATGATTTTGAATATCGCTTTATTAGTAAAAAACCTTCTCCTACATTTGAATTGCCGAAACAAGAACTTTATGTGAGAGTCGAAGCCCCAAAAGGAGAATTGGGGATTTTTCTGATAGGGGATCGGAGTGGTTTTCCTTGGAGATGGAAAATTAGACCGCCGGGTTTTATCAATTTGCAAATTCTTCCTCAGTTAGTTAAAAGAATGAAATTGGCTGATATTATGACAATACTAGGTAGTATAGATATCATTATGGGAGAAGTTGATCGTTGAAATGATAATTGATACACCAGAAGTACAAGATATCGATTCTTTTTCTAGATTGGAATTTTTAAAAGAGGTCTATGGAATTATATGGTTATTTATTCCTATTTTGACTCTTGTATTGGGAATCACAATAGGCGTACTGGTAATTGTATGGTTAGAAAGAGAAATATCCGCGGGAATACAACAACGTATTGGACCTGAATACGCCGGCCCTTTGGGAGTTCTTCAAGCTCTAGCAGATGGGACAAAACTTCTTTTCAAAGAAAATCTTTTTCCATCTAGAGGGGATACTCGTTTATTCAGTATCGGTCCATCCATAGCAGTTATATCAATTTTAGTAAGCTATTTAGTAGTTCCGTTTGGTTATCGCCTTGTTTTAGCGGATCTCAATATTGGTGTTTTTTTATGGATTGCCATTTCAAGTATTGCTCCCATTGGACTTCTTATGTCAGGATACGGGTCAAATAATAAATATTCCTTTTTAGGTGGTCTACGAGCTGCTGCTCAATCGATTAGTTATGAAATACCATTAACTTTATGTGTGTTATCCATATCTCTACGTGCGATTCGTTGATATATAGACATAAGCTTTTCTTTATTCTTTCTTTCTAGGAAAGTGGTGGAATGAATTGAGTAGAGTAGATATCTTCATTTTTTTTTTTTATTAATTATTCGGATTTCGGATTGAAGAATTAAATCAAATAGTTATATGAGTGAAAAAAAACAGCTTATATATAATATATAAATAAGTATAAATAAGATAATTTAGAATATATAAATTCGCAGTAAAAATATTGAGTCTCATTTTCCATGTATAAGAGTTAAAGAGTTAAGCGGAAATAAACATAAGAAACCGTTTACCCCAAGATTGGTTGATTAGTCATCCTGACTTGAAGCGGGCTCAAAAGATCCACCGTATTGAGTTTTCACTATTATTTGTATGTATTACCATACACGTATTATCATAACGGGGGGTTGAACAAAAACGAGTGGATGGTTAGAAACACCAAGATATGAAACGGATTTGTAATGGAAATGGAGATTATGTAAATTATCCAAAAGAACATTTTGACATAATATACAAACTAAAGAATACTAATTGGGGCTTAAAGTTGGTAGAAATTATTAGGCAGTACTCCCCAAGGCACGATTCCAATCCAGAGTATGCTCCTATCCACCGATTAAATACATAACTATTGGGAACGAAAAAACCCTTTACTTTCTTTTGTAAGCCCTCTTTTTCTCAGAAATAGAAAGAAGAATAGGAACGAAAAAAAAAAAGAGAAAGAAACCCAATTCCAATAAAAAAAAATCTTTTTTATCTTTTTCCATATCCATATTCATATATATAGAATAT